AATAAAAATACATTGCAATAGAATTGCTTTTTTATTGTTTTTCTTTAGATTAGTTAATCTATCTTGAAAGGTAAAAGAGGGTAGAGTAAACCTGTTTTTATTTTCCTTGAAGTGAATGTACTCCTCCTCCGCCTGTAGAAAAGGAATAAATAAATCAATCAAATTACGAGAAGCTTCATAAAGTGCTTCCTTAGGAGTTAAACTTCCATTCGTCCATATTTCTAGAAAAAGTATCTCTTCTTTTTTATCCCCATTCCTATAAGAATAAATACTATGATTTGCATTTCGAACAGGCATGGATACAGCATCTATAGGATAACTTCCATCTTGAGAGTTATTTGTGGGTTTCATACGATATCCGCGATCTCTCTTGATTTGTAATCCAATACACAAATCAATGGGTTCCGTCAATTTAGCTATATGCTGTGTTGTGTCAACTATTTCCACAGAAGGCGGCGCGACGATATCCCGAGCGGTTACGCATCTAGGACCCCTGACACAAATGGATGCATCTCTAACTCCATAGAGATTACTTCTTAATACAATTTCTTTCAAATTTAGTAAAATTTCATGTACTGATTCTTCAATACCAGCTATCGTAGAATATTCATGTGGTACCTTCTCAGATTTTGCGCGTGTGATACATGTTCCTTCTATTTCTCCTAGTAAAGCCCTTCGCATGGCAATACCTATGGTATCGGCTTGGCCTTTCATAAGCGGGGACAGAATGAAACGACCATAATAAAGACACTTACTGTCTACTCTTGATTCAACACACTTCCACTGTAGTGTTCGAGTGGATCCCACTACTTCTTCTCGAACCATATTCATATTCATATTCATATTCATATTCATATTCATATTATTATTTGATCAGATCATTAAATCATTTTTTCTCTTGAAATCTGTTTAAGTCTTATTTCTACAAACGTCTTTTTTTAGGAGGTCGACATCCATTATGTGGTATAGGTGTTACATCACGTACGAAACTTAATAGTATACCACTTCTCTGAATGGCTCGTAATGCTGCATCTCTTCCGGGACCGGGGCCTTTTACCATAACTCCTGCTCGTTGCATACCCTGATCAACTACTGTACGAATAGCCATAGAAGTCGCTTCTTGAGCAGCATAAGGTGTTCTTCTTCTTGGGCCTTTGAATCTAGGAGGACAAGAACCCGCGGAGGCCCAAGAAACCACCCGACCTCGTACATCTGTAACAGTTACAATGGTATTGCTGAAACTCGCTTGAACATGAATAACTCCTTTTGGTATTCTACGTCCATTTTGATTTTTACGTGAACCAATTCTTGGTCTTGGTATGGGTTTTGCCATATTTTATTATCTCATAAATATGAGTCAGAAATATACAGAAAGATACGGAGATATCTATCTCATGCTAAAACGGATCCTTTCTTTTTTTTTTTTTACAAAAATCCTTCCTTTAGTTTATATTATAAAGATAAAGTTCTTTTTTAGAAAGATTACCCTTGTCTTTGTTTATGTCTCGGATTGGAACAAATAACTATAATCCGTCCACGCCTGCGGATCAGTCTACATTTTTCACAAATTTTACGAACAGAAGCCCTTATTTTCATATTTAGAATTCCTTACCTTAATTCTGAATCTACTCCTTGAAAAAAAAAATAATAATAATAATAATAAGTTTCTTGGTTTTGTAACGTCGAATTGTATCCCCACGAAAGGAATATTTAAACCTAATCGTTCAAATCTTTCTTGCGAAGTCTATAAATTATATATACTATACGTCCTCTGGTTGAATCATAAGGACTTACTTCGATTTTCACTCTATCTCCTGGTAGTATCCGTCGCCGGATCTTCCCTGAAACATACTCCAGAATTGGATCTTCATTATCTAAACAGACTTGGAACATGCCGTTTGGAGTTGATTCAGTAATTAAACCTTCATGAATCAATTTTTGTTCTTTCATTCCAGGTAACCCCCCTGAAGTATCAACTAATAAACTAATAGAGGAAGGGTTATATAACTAACTTTTCCTCTCTATTTCACAAATAAATGGAAAGGAAGTTAGAGATAAAATTAGGATACCCAAGGGGGAGGATCAACATATATAACACAAAAGTTCTCCCCCAATTCTTTCTAGTCGAGCTTCTCGATCTGTCATTATACCCCGAGAAGTAGAAAGAATTACAATCCCCATTCCGCCTAAAATCTTAGGAATTCGTTGATAGTTGGAATAGATTCGTAGACCGGGTCGGCTGATACGCTTGAAAATAGTTCTATATGTCCCTTTTCTAGTCCTTCTATGTCGCAGGGTTGAAACCAAGAAATATTTGTGACCTTCTTGATGTTTCCGAACGTTTTCAATAAAACCCTCTTGTAGAAGTATTTTAACAATGTTTTCGGCGATATTAGTAAATGCTATTCGAACCGTTCGTTTTTTATCCATGTCAGCATTTCTTATCGAAGTTATTATATTGGCAATAGTATCCTTACCCATGAAGAACTATAATTATCATTATTGTTACCTCCTAATTTTGATATAATCAACATGTTTTTTCTTTCTTTTATTTTCATTTATATATTATTCACATTTTTATAAAGTATATGCGTGAGACACAATCTACTAATTGATCTATTTCAGATACCCTACTAGATCCTAGTCTAATCCACTAGTATTTAGAATACCTCGGGAGCTAATGAAATTATTTTAGTAAAATGAAACTGTCTCAATTCCTCAGTGATCACACCAAAAACTCGAGTTCCTTTTGGATTTCCTTTTTGATCAATAAGAACTGCGGCATTGTCATCATATCGTATTATCATACCGTCGTCACGTTTGAGTTCTTTACATGTACGTACAATTACAGCCCTAATTACTTCTGATCTTTCTAGAGGCATATGGGGTACTGCTTCTTTGATTACAGCAACAATAACGTCACCAATATGAGCATATCGGTGATTACCAGCTCCTATGATTCGAATACACATCAATTTTCGAGCTCCGCTGTTATCCGCTACATTCAAAAGGGTCTGAGGTTGAATCATATCATTTTTATTTGAATCTGTTATTTCAATACAAAGAATGAAGGAAAAAAGAAATATTATCTGTCCAGAAATAAATAAACTTGCGTTTTTCATCCTCAATACCTTTTTGTCTATTTCTATACCCCTATCCTGCAATAATGAATTGAGTTCGTATAGGCATCTTGCACGCAGCTATTGAAATAGCTGCTCTGGCTACGGTTTCCGAGACTCCGCCCATTTCATAAAGTATTCGACCCGGTTTAACAACAGATACCCAATATTCAGGGGATCCCTTCCCCGAACCCATACGTGTTTCCGTAGGTCTGACTGTAACGGGTTTGTCGGGAAAGATGCGTACCCATATTTTTCCACCACGACGCACATATCGTGTCATTGCTCTCCGTCCTGCTTCTATTTGTCTAGCCGTGATCCAAGCGGGTTCAAGTGCCTGAAGAGCATATCGGCCGAAGCAAATATGTTTGCCTTGACAAGATACTCCCTTCATTCTTCCTCTATGTTGTTTACAAAATCTGGTTCTTTTGGGGTTATAGTTGATGGTTGTTTCTTAATTCCATCTCTACTGCAGAACCGGACATGAGAGTTTCTTCTCATCCAGCTCCTCGCGAATGAAATGATTCAATGCTATTCCAGATACACATGCATCTAATAAATAATACACTTAGTAATGGGATTTTTTGATATTTCATTTGTTATTGTTATATAGTAAGCTGTATATACAAGATATACAGTCGAGCGTATATCTTTTTTTTATGTATATTTATAGATTTTTATGTATATTTATAGATTTTTATGTATATTTATAGATAATTATTATTGATACTCCTATCAATCACGCCAAAAGATATAAATATATTAATTTAATCCAATACAATATACCAATAAATAAAGGTTCGCGGGCGAATATTGACTCTTTCTTTATTTATTTTATTCGTCGGGTTAATCCACCGCGGCCTTTTAGAATAAATCAATTTGTTCTTGGTTCGTTCCGCCATCCCACCCAATGAATCATTAGGATTCGTTTTCAATAGAATCCTATACAATCACGGGTTCTGTCGTTCCCATAGCTTCGCCATTAATGGTTAGGCCTGAATTCTGCAGTGGAGCCCCCAAAAAAATTTGTTCCCGTGCGGATCAATCTCCTCAGTTTCTATTAACCCCGGGCTCTTTATTATTTATATCAGTAGTTATGCTTTATCACACTGCCTTTTATGAGATGATTCATAGACCATACATATTGGAATCATATATCATTGATATTTTTGTTCTCTCTTTCTATCATCTTCCATTTATCCACATCCCTCCTTGTTTCACAACCGAGAATCAGATTTTTCTATATAAATAGAAATGGAAATGGCAAAATTTTTCAGTTGCTACAACTATATGATTTATGATTGATCCAGTCATATAGTGACTGTTTCTTGGAATCTCGACAATACGAAGCAATAAGTTGGTTATTAGTTTATATAGTTACTAAGTTCATAATACATAGTAGGGGTCGGTCAATTCTTTTTGTTTTTTGAATCCCAACTAGCAACTCTAAATAAAAAACTAACGAATCACACACTAAGCATAGCAATTAATTATACTAAATATAAATGATCAATCTAATTTTTATTCAACCTTATAGAATAGAAATTGTTAATCTTTCTTTGATTTAATGGAAAAAGAATGAAACAGTTTGTCATTTTTTCTTCTATCACTGAACCAAATGGAAAGACAAATAAAGGTCCATTAGTCTTCGTCTACAAATATCCAAATTTTTATGCCTAATACTCCATAGATAGTTCGAATTGGATAGGAACAATAATCAATTTTAGCGCGAATTGTTTGTAGGGGAAGCCTACCTTCTCTGATCCATTCGACACGTGCAATGTCTTTTCCGTCGATACGCCCTGCGATTTGCACTCGAATTCCTTTTGTATCTGCTTGTTTAGTTAATTCAATAGCTTTTTTCATTGCCTTTCGAAACGA